GAACGTCTTTTTTAGTCGTGGGGTCGGGAGAAAGGATAGGAAAGGTGATTTCACTATATTTCTGACCAGGAACAGGACCTATCACAAGAATATTTTTTTTAGTGGGGCGATAACTCTGAAAAGACAGATTGCCCATCTTTTCTTTCATCTCGGGAGAAATACGATCGAGGGGAGCTAATTCGAATCCCTCAGGTAGAATAAGAACAGCCCCCACATTCAAAGACCCCTTTTTCCCATTAGCAAGAACTTGTTTCAGTTGCATATCATAAGGGATTCTAACAACTGCTTCAAATACAGTATCCGGAAGTACCGCTTGTGGAACCTCAATATCCACGGGCTTATTAGCTAAATGGCAATTGGCGCATACAATACGCCCAGTCGCTTCTCGTGGATTTTCATAGCCCTGCTGCGCAAAAATGGGATATGCATATGAAGTAGATGTCTGCGTTATTACATATATCATGATAGATACAGAAATGGATCGAGTCATCTGTTCCTTTATCCAAGAAAAGGTATTTCTATTTTGCATGGTCCAATCATTGAGCACGAGAATTTCTACAATAGATTGGGTAGGTTGCTAGTATAGTTCCCTATCTACGATTCTGCTATTGTTATTGTACTGGAATCATTTTACTGGAATACAGGAGGATTCCCCTGGATGGGTAGAAATAGAAAAAAGTTAGTAAGATTTTGAATGGTTTGTTTCTGATTTTGAATGGTTTGTTTCTGTAGGAAGTAACAAACATTATGATTGGGTTAATATCAGTGTATTATTCTTTAGTCATTCATTGAATGATAAATCACTACAAGTGACGGAGATACGCTATTTAAATAGCGGAAGATCCAATATTTCAAAATTGTATCTAGAATGACTGGAAAAGTGGAAACAAGAACAGATATAATTTGATCGTTATGATCAAATCCAAAATCTTTGTAGACAGAGCCAATCATTAGTTCCCACCCATGGGGCGAGTGGAATCCGATACATAAATCGGTTAATAAAATAATAGAAAAGGCTTTGATTGTGTCGCTTAAGTTATAGAGGAATTCCTGAACCCAAGAATTCAGAATGACAAGTTCTTCATTACCCAGAATAGAATAGCCGCTTAGAATAGCGAAACATATTATATTTGTTGCGAAGTTCAAAATGCTATGGATATGATCCTCATTGTGCATTTTGACCAATTGTATCGTTTCTTTGTGGATTCCTATACGAAGCTTTTGTATATGTGTCTCCGGGTACTCCTTTATCATTTCGTCCAAAAGGAATAATTCCTCTAATTCTATGAATTTTTCTAGAACATTCTTTTCTTGAATATTATTCAAGAAAGTTTCGGATTGTCTAGTATTCCACCAATTTGTAACCCAAGATTCCAGACTTTTTTGAACTAAGAGATAGATCCACCAGGGTAAAAAGACTATAGATGCAAGATATCGGAGGTTAGTGAATGCTTTCTTTTGTGGCATTTTAAATCTGTGAATTGCTAATGAAACCATCTCATTCGTCGAATCTATCCAATCTGATATTTCATAGAAATATCAGTTCTATAACAAGGTATCGAACCTATACCTAATTTAGGAATTGACCCCCTTTTTACGTTTGTCCTTGAATCTAGAAATAGGATAAGGTTCCGCGCCGAAGCGGAATGAAGAAATAAAAAAAGATTGTTTCCAGATATCTCAATTGGTCAAATTGAAGCAATTGCATCCTTTCGATGAATGCCCGAAAGAACCACCTCAAGTCATGAATACTATTCGGACTTCGAGACGAAAGAAAACCCTTAGCTTAGATCCATTATTTCGAAAAGTTTCGCTGGCTAAGCATAGCCAGGAATAGTTGAGGGAAATTTATGAAAAAAATGGATGTGATGATGAAATCAAAAACGAGTGGCAAAACCAGAGAAAAATGGGATGATTCGAGTTATAAGAGATCCAATCATTTGAGAATCAAGGAGCAAAACAAAAGAAGGGAAAAGAAACACCAAGTGACAAAAGAAAAGAGAGGGCATTGAAAATATATGATCCATCAGTTCAGTATGGAATATATCAATCCAAAATATCGGAACCAAAAAGATGAATTATGTATTCTGAAATGTTCTGATACATGTGATGAATCTAGACTTATTAGTATTAGATTCGATTTGTTGCTTGTTAATTAGTAGGAACGAATTGCGTTTCTTTCCATACAGATCCAAAATCGTTTTGTTTTGGTGGCCAAAAACAACTTTGTTTTCTGGTTGTTCCATATAATATACATCTCCTTTTGCTCGAATGAGCGTTTTGAACAAGCTTCAGTGAAAATAAATAAAATAGAAAAAAAGAGGATTTCTGAGTGCCTTTCCCAATGCTGAGTTCAGTTCATTTCAAAATACTTCAATAGGTATGCGCAAGAAATAGGCCAATTCGGCAGCTTTTTGTTCCATTTCTCTTGGAGTCAAATTCTCACCACTATGAGTCAAAGGAACGGCGCCCTGTCCTCTAATTTCCATATAAAGGACACGACGAGGAAAAAGACCCTCTTTAACCTCGATTCTAATCGACTGGACATCTCTCATAAGGAATCGAAGGAGGATACGACGATTTTTTCCAGGAAATCCCCAACGAAAAATACACACTATTCCTTCTTTTCTATCGAATCGATCATAACCACTACCTACATTCCACGAAATTGTGCACCACAAATAGGTGCTAATGAAAAGACCCGCGATCCCATAGAAAGACATCACGAGCCCTTGGGGAAAAAAAAAGATTTGGTGAGATGGAAATAAGGATATCAGATTCCGACCAAGATAACTAGAAGTTCCAACCAATAAGAATCCTAATGAACCTAAAAGAAGGATACAGGCCCAGCAGAAATTACTTGTTTTTCGAGACCCCGCTATAAGTTCTATCCATATACGTTCTGATCGCCAGTTCATACTAGATCCAGTTTCTTGTTATTGGAATTGAGAGAATAACCCAAATGAATTTTGACTTTCCTTTTTTTGTTCCCAAAGTAACTCTCATCAACTAGCACGATTCTTATGTGAACCTTTAGGGGTCATTCATCCAATTGATTAGATAAGATCTAAAAAAAGCATCCGCTTCATAGGATCCCACTATGGATATCTACATACATATAGCTACCTTGCGTTTCGGTTTCAGACATCTGCGGATCGATTTTCAATTTTAACTAGCTATAATGAAATGAATGCATTTATCCATATATCATATCACGGTTACACATACATAAGAAAGAGAAGAGCTCTTATGTATGTGTTCGGAGGAAGCCGTATCTTGTACCATATTCCACTAATCTATATTATGATCAAGTGCAGGTCTTGAAAGAAATCGATGGGATTTGCTTCCATCGGATCTAGACAATCTTGTTCTTTTGAACATGAAGAGATAAAGAAGCCATTGCAATTGCCGGAAATACAAGGCCCACTAAAGGCACAAAAATAGAGGGTAAGTTGAAAGTTGTCATAGAATGAATACCTCGATTTCTTATTTTTACCTGTTATAAAGATATCTTATGATAAGTATAGCTATTATAAGTATATAATAAGTGCAAGGAATGTAGAATGAAAAAAGTGTACCGATTCACCTTTCTACCTGAAATATATATGGTTTATTTCTCTTGTTTATCTTCTATTCCAATCGAATTCAAGTAAAGAGCGGAAAGAAGAATTCACTCCCTTATCCCGTCGAAAGAGACTTCCTGATTACTAATCATAACTCTAGGAAAAACTGAAATAACTCACTCAGAACATCTTTTAAATCCTTACGTTCTACGATGAGGTCCAATAAGCCCTTTTCAAATAAATACTCAGCCACTTGAACACCCTCGGGTACTTCTATCTTCAATGTTTCTTCAATTACCCTTTTACCCGCAAATGCAATGTAAGCATGGGGTTCGGCAATAATGAAATCTCCCAACATACCAAAACTAGCGGTCACTCCACCGGTTGTAGGAGATGTCAGGATTGATACATAGAATGCATTTTCTTTTAATTGAGAATGATATTGATACAGAGCGGAAGATATTTTAGCCATTTGAATCAAACTCAAACTTCCTTCTTGCATGCGCGCTCCTCCGGAAGCACACACTATAATAATAGGCAGACATTCATTCGTAGCATACTCGATCAAACGGGTGATTTTCTCGCCTACTACGGATCCCATACTGCCCCCTATAAACCGAAAATCCATAACCCCAACTCCTACGCGAATACCATATATTTCACCTATGCCCGTTTCAACAGCCTCAGCTAACCCTGTTTCCATTTGAGAAGAATCGAGATAGTCTTCATAAGTAGGCTCCTCGGCGAACAGCTTGAACAGCACCTCTAACTGCTCGTTTACCGGCTCCTCCAATAATTCCTTCTGGAACTTCTCCTCTAACTGCTCCAGGAAGGCCTTCTCTAACTGCTCCTCTAACTGCTCCTGGAAGGCCTTCTCTAACTCCTCCTCGAACTGCTCCTGGAAGGCCTTATCTAACTGTTGCAGCTCCTGGAAGACCTTATCTAACAGTTCCAGCTGCTGGAAGGCCTTATCTGACTCCTCCTGGAAGTCCTTATCTAACAGCTCATGGAAGGCCTTCTCTGACTGCTGTTCCTGAAATAACTGTTCCTCCTTTAACTGCTGCTCCTGTAAGGCCTTATCTGACTCCTCCTGTAAGTACTTATCGAACCGCTCATGTAAGTCCTTATCTGACTCCTCCTGGAAGTACTTATCGAACCGCTCATGTAAGGCCTTATCTGACTGCTCCTGGAAGTCCTTATCTAACATCTCCTGTAAGGCCTTATCTGACTCCTCCTGGAAGTACTTATCGAACCGCTCATGTAAGTCCTTATCTGACTCCTCCTGTAAGTACTTATCGAACCGCTCATGTAAGTCCTTATCTGACTCCTCCTGGAAGTACTTATCGAACCGCTCATGTAAGGCCTTATCTGACTGCTCCTGGAAGTCCTTATCTAACATCTCCTGTAAGGCCTTATTTAACTCTTCCGTTAAGGCCTTCTGGAAGGCCTTCTCTAACAGCGCGTCTGCCGCCCTTGAAGTTAAAGCTAATATCCCTAACTCAAGCCACCACTTCTGTAACGCGGAGACCGCAAACTCTGACCACGCTTCTCCCACTAACGCGTCCTCCTCCTCCTCTAACTTTAACATAAACTCCCATAATTTGAACCTCTCCTCTGACCGCTCCTCTGATAGCTCCTCGAACCTCTCCTCTAACAGCTTTATCAGCTCCTCGAACCCCTCCTCGAACAACGTGAACAGCCACTCTACCGGCTCCAAGGTGGTATCTGAAATAAATTCAAAGATAACGGGGTCTAAAGCCATGTCTTCATCCATAGGATCCCAAGTGCCCGGATCAATCGAAAGTTCGATTCTTTCTGAACTACTCATTTTCAAAGGTTCTCCACAGTGTTCACAAATATTCAGTCTTTCCTTCAAATCTTTTTTATAATTTAATTCAATACACTTTTCATTTTCGCATTGAACCCACAAATGCCTGTATTTCCTACAGGGATCGCTAGAATCGAGAGAATTCTCGCTGTAATCACTTCCATTTGTGCTAGTGGAACTTTGGATACCACTATTATTTAGACCGTGACTTCCAACGTCACTGTAATTTTCACTACCGTTTGAAATGGAACTGACTTCAGGACGCCGAAGTTTCTCAATAGCGAAATCCGAGGAATCTTCAATATCCGAACTGGCGTCGTCACTATAGCTCCAACTATTCTCCATTGATTTACTTAGCCCACACCCGTGCTCTAACCCGCCATTAAACAACCTCGAATTGAACCACAGTTTTTTCATAGAATGCCTTTTTTTTGTTTAAATACAAATATAAGATGAAATGAATAGTCATTTGATTTGAATAGATCCTCTCGGGATCGGGGGAAGAATAGAGATCCAATCGATCCTTATCCTTCGCCCGAGTCAGTTACAAAGAATTCTCTTTTGTGAGAATAAAGTTGCCGTCTCGCTTTACTATAGATTCTCTCTATCTATATGACGACAACGACAACCTATGTTATTTACCTTTCTGTCTAAAAGTCAAATAGATAGAGAGAACGAGGGCCGAGAAGACTTGGAGGCGGTTGACACTTTGTTCTCGTGCCCGGTCTTCTCTAAATTCTTGTCGGATAGCTTCTAGGTGATGAACGGTTATCTCGTGATCCCTGCGGATATCCCGCTCAAGGCTACGAAGATCGCGTCGAAGGTCGTTGAGTGACTCTTGATTCATTTCGTCCTCTGTCAAAAACAAATAGGAATCCTCGGCCGTGGATCCGACTTCGCTAGAGAGCGAAGAATGATCGGCCCTGTATCCAGAAGATTCTTCGACAGAATATCCTTCCGAAGAAGGGTTTTCGGTGTCGGATCCGT